AATAGGAATGACAAAAAAAAACTCTATGGAATCGTGAAGGGCGGAAGGATCTCTTGGATCGAATCATATTCGTACATTCTATTGACTCTATTGACAATTTCGAAAAACTGTTGATACTATGCTCATAGTATGATGGCGGTCGGACCCATATGCCCCCATCGTCTAGTGGTTCAGGACATCTCTCTTTCAAGGAGGCAGCGGGGATTCGACTTCCCCTGGGGGTAGGGTACTACAAAAGGAAGTTGATCCTGCATTATCAATAAGCCTAAAATTGAAAATGGAATTTATTTTTCCTGGGTCGATGCCCGAGGGGTTAATGGGGACGGACTGTAAATTCGTTGGCAATATGTCTACGCTGGTTCAAATCCAGCTCGGCCCAAGAATTCCATTTTTTCATTTCAATATACATACCTCTATTTGTATTTGTTTTATTTGCTCGATTTATTTGTTCCAAAAAATTCCGATCTAGATAATATAATGATCTAGATTCATATCAGTATTTGTAAGTATAAAGATCTATAAGTATAAAAAAGAAAGTCTAAGGAAACGAGAAAAGAAATCTTTTTTATTGAAAAATTGATGCTCAATCAATATGAATCGGTTTGGAAATAAGGAAAGAATCACTCGTAATGTAATTCGGCTTGCTCTCACTAAAAAGGAAAGTGCATAGTCATGTAAATATCACTATATCACTCGTGTTTCTGTTACAACATTCAAAAAAAAGGGTTTGAATTAAACCCTAAAAATATTGATGCGGTATACTTTATTTCATTTCCCTGGGATTGTAGTTCAATTGGTCAGAGCACCGCCCTGTCAAGGCGGAAGCTGCGGGTTCGAGCCCCGTCAGTCCCGACGGATCCAATAAACACATCAACTCACCTTTCCTTTTTTCTTTTTTCGTTATTTCTCATCAAACACAAACAAATATATCAATTTTCATTACTTCAACTAGTGCCTATTGGTGGGAGAGAGATATAATTGGATTAATCCAATTCTTGGGAACATCATATTCAGGATTCCAAGGGATAGCGTACTGGGTTTGGTCTTTCAATTTATTGCCTCCATCTAATGGAATAGAGTATCATATGTTTCTCGGGAGCATATACACAACTAGAATTCATTTATTCTACACTCCAAAATGGAATTAAAGTTACCCCGAAAAAGGCTTTTCAGATTAAAAACCTCTCCCTCTCCCCTTCTAGTTCGGATTTTTTAGAGTCTCAATGACTCAAACTCACTTTTTAGAGTCTCAATGACTCGAACTAACTCCTTTTTTTTTATCTATCTCATTCAAATTTTACACCGAACTTTTTTAATATATGCTAGTACTAACCCAAGAAAAAGAAAATTATATCCTAAAAAAATAGGAGTTGCGAGTTTAACTCCCGCCCCCCCTTTCATTTTACTTCTATTGTTGTTATTTTTGTGGGGTTTGTTATCAACGCAATGTAAATGAAAAATGGTCAGATGATACTTCATCCAACGATTGTCCAAGGAAAACGGTATGTTGGAGAAAGAATGTAAAAGAATAAAAAAAAAAAGATTTCTTGATTCGATTACGAATTCAATTTTCTATTGAGTATGGATAAAGGATCTTCCTATGTTATACTATTTAATTCGCGACGGCGAAGTTATTTGATAGCCCATTTGATAGCCCAGATATTGTTATTCATAATATTGATGCGATTCAATATCATCGAGATGTAATTCATCGCGTTGAATTGACCGGCGAAATTTTGATTATCTCTATGGGATTAAATCCCGAGTTATTGCGAATTAAAAACCACTTAGATTATGGAAGTAAATATTCTCGCATTTATTGCTACTGCACTCTTCATTCTAGTTCCTACTGCTTTTTTACTTATCATATATGTAAAAACGGTCAGCCAAAACAATTAATCTGAATGAAACTTGACTTATTATGTTATGTCTTTAGCAATGATAATTATTTAAGAAATAAAAAAAAAAAGGATTCCAATTTAGTTTCTTAAATCTTCAATTAAATACGCAGGCTAGAATCAACAGTATTCTATGAGATTTTATAATATGGTAGAAAGAAATATATAAATCTTTCTACCATATTTCTATTAGATTCGAGGTTTTGTAATGTATAAAGTATAAAGATACAGGCTTAATATAGATCAATCTTCTACAGTATCTATCCTCATATCGATAGAATTCTATCTATAGAATATAGATAGGGTCCCAGTTCTATTTCTTTGCTACATTTATTTTCTTGATTTGTATTGTGTATTGGTTCCATTTCTAGAAATCCGAAATAAAAAAGGGGGTAACTCTTACTTTTATGGCTTGAATTCCGAGATTTCTTATTATTTCCAATCGAAATCCCAGTATCTATCGAAAAAAAGAAAATCAACGAAGTCAAAAGTCTACGGGCAGGGCATTTGAATAAAAAAAAGCCAGTAATATTTTTTTTAGCATTCCAAAAAAGTATTTGATTGAATCACTAACAGAAGGGAGTATGGGAACTTCTTCCAATTCCGTAGTAAAAGTAAACCCTACCAATTTGTAACACTTGAACCCTGATATGAAATGCGCCGATGCTGATAAAGCCTAAATCCAATTTTTACAAGAATAAAGCAAGCGGCGAGTACACAATATGTGACTCGCCGGGGGCAAGATTTGCTTATGCGTAGTATCTTGTTGAAGAACCACTATATATATGTTCTTTACCCTAGAAAGTGCGCATCCGCTTAATATTAATAACAGAACGCCTTTTTTTAATAGCAAAAAAATAACAAATAATAAGAAGTGGTCTGTTGTTCCTCATTGTCCCTATATAATATAAATCTAATAAGAAAGTCTGATAGATAAGAGCCCTTCGGCGAAATACAAAATTTAGGAAAAGGAAAATTTATTACTATACGTATCCCCTTCCGAAATACAAACGTGGGAATCGTTGAAATATCTGTTTTATTGACATTTTTTTTTAGTTATAATTAAAGTGCAAACAAAACGCTTTGTAGAATGATCTAAAAAACAATTGATAAAGTTTGATCCCTTATCGCAATTACATTAATAGTCCTTCTAGAGTCCACTTCTCCCCCATACGACGAGTGAAAGGGAAAATGTAAAGACTACCATTAAAGCAGCCCAAGCGAGACTTACTATATCCATGTGACTTATGTCCCCTATCTCTATGAATACGAAGGAATTATTCCATTCTTGTTCACTAATAATAGTGAAATCCAGGGTGCATAGTCAAAAGGGTATTCTTCCCACCAATTCTTTATTTAATGAACCAATCCAATAAACGCACTTAATAAGAAATTTTTCATACAAATAGAATTGGGAAAGATATAAGTACAAGCAAAATATGCAACGACCCCCGTGTACAAGGGAGTCTTACTAATATAGCATTATAGCGTGTGGGAATAAAAAGACCTATTCTTTTGGTAACCTTCCTAATTCATTCATAAAAAAACGGAATAAAAAAATCTCTCTATAACCAAGGTAGATCATTATCTATCACACACATACCTCTATTTTCTGTATTTCCTTTACCATTTTTTTTATTTCGTCTCTGTGAAAAAATGGGTAGACAGGCGATTATATTCTTGACTCGGGATTACTGAACAGAAGCTTTTTTACACTTTTTTTATTTATATAATATATAAAAACTGAATTATACAATCAAATATTGATCGAATATCTGAGTACTCAAAGACATTCAGAAGTTTGTAGACCCAAATTGTTTCTTCACACTAACTAACAGTTCTAATTCAAGGCCCGGTCAGTAAATATTCCATTCCATTAGTAGTGGAAGGGCTATCAAGACTTCTCGACTCCCTTCATAGTACGAAAATCTTTTTTGTGAATCCTAGACACAAAAAGGTATGGATCTTTCCAGAATCTCTATATGCTTCGAATCAAGCGCGTATCAACAGCCCCCTCCGCTGGGGAATATTTCGGTGAGTTATATCAAAAAAAGGGATTTAAGGTCCTTTGTTGACCAGGCGACACCCAGATTTGAACCGGGGAAAAAAGGATTTGCAGTCCTCCGCCTTACCGCTCGGCCATGTCGCCAAAAAAAATAGATGACAATATGACCCCTTTTTTGTTTGAGGTGGATTACTGAACTTCTTTTTTGTTGTACTTGCATCTTGAATCCTGTTTGCCTTAACCAAAACCCCTTTTTGATTAGATCCGCCCCTTCGATTGATTGTATAGTATCGCAAAATACACAATACCTAAAAACTTCCCCTATCCTTTCTATTGAAAAGAAAAATGTGGACTTTCCTTCACAAAAAAATTCATTCAAAATTTGAACCATTAACTATTGACTTGTGACTTGACTGCGAATTCATGACTTCTTTTTTTATTTGGATCTTAAATTATGTTTCCCTAATGACATAAGAAACTCAAAATAATAACTAATTCTTATTGATTTAATTGATTCTTTTCAATCAAAAAATCTTTCTTAATTTTCATTTTTCTCAATTTCGATTCGAATTATATATTATATAAATATTATATAAAAAAATCTTTATATATGTAAAGTAAACCCCGGAACCAGAACAGAACTTGCCCAGATATAGAATCAGATATTCAAATAGAATATATGATATGATGCCGATAGAGAATTCTCAGAAAATATCGTACTTAAATTTTGCATTGAATCGATTGACGAAAAAAGTATAAATTTGGATAGACCACTGCCCGCGCTGCCCCGAATAGAATTGTATGCAATAAAAGAATAAAAGGGGAGACGGAGGGATATATAGAAGATAGCTACACATGTTTAATAAATACAACGAAATACAACCCGCTTCCCAAGTGTATTTTACGAATTCTAGTAAAGTAATAATATAATAAGAGAATCAGTCAAAGTTTCTCTTTCTTTTCTCGGTAATTTTTTTTTACAACGAAATCCCTAAAAGGGTTAAGTAAGAAAAAATAAACCTTGTACTGTTTCTGATTATTCTATATTTATCTCGGCGAACAGATCAAATCGCGAATTTGTTTTTTTTTACGGTATC